ATGCTGGATACCTCACGCGTAGACTTGTCGAAGTAGTTCAACACATTATTGTACGTAGAACAGATTGTGGTACTATCCGAGCTATTTCCATGAGTCCTCGAAATGGAGTGACAGAAAAAATTTTTGTCCAAACCCTAATTGGTCGTGTATTAGCAGACGATATATATATGGGGATACGATGCATTGCCGCTCGAAATCAAGATATTGGAATTGGACTTGCCAATCGATTCATAACCTTTCGAGCACAACCAATATATATTAGAACCCCCTTTACTTGCAGGAATACATCTTGGATCTGTCAATTATGTTATGGAAGAAGCCCGACTCACGGCGACCTGGTTGAATTGGGAGAAGCCGTAGGTATTATTGCGGGTCAATCAATTGGAGAACCGGGGACTCAACTAACATTAAGAACTTTTCATACAGGTGGAGTATTCACAGGTGGTACTGCCGAACATGTACGAGCTCCTTATAATGGAAAAATAAAGTTCAATGAGTATTTGGTTCATCCCACACGTACTCGTCATGGGCATCCTGCTTTTCTATGTTCTATAGACTTGTATGTAACTATTGAGAGTCGGGATATTATACATAGTTTGAATATTCCACCAAAAAGTTTGATTTTAGTTCAAAATGATCAATATGTAGAATCTGAACAAGTGATTGCTGAGATTCGGGCCGGAACGTCTACTTTTCATTTTAAAGAGAGGGTTCGAAAACATATTTATTCTGAATCAGAGGGAGAAATGCACTGGAGTACCGATGTCTACCACGCACCTGAATATATATATAGTAATGTTCATCTATTACCAAAAACAAGTCATTTATGGATATTAGCAGGAGGTCCGTACAGATCCAGTATAGTGTCTTTTTCGCTCCACAAGGATCAAGATCAAATGAATGTTCATTCTTTTTCTGTCGACGAAAGATATATCTCTGACCTCTCAATCACTAATGATCAAGTAAGACATAAATTGTTGGATCTTTCCGGTACTCTTAAAAAAGATAGGGAAATTATTGACTATTCAAGACTTGATCGAATCATATCCAACAGTCATTGGAATTTCATATATCCTTCGATTCTCCAAGAAAATTCTGATTTCTTGGCGAAAAGGCGAAGAAATAGATTTCTCATCCCATTACAATATGATCAAGAACGAGAGAAAGAACTAATACCCTCTTTTGGTATTTCGATTGAAATACCCATAAATGGTATTTTACGTAGAAATAGTATTATTGCTTATTTTGATGATCCACGATATAGAAGAAAGAGTTCGGGAATTACTAAATATGGGACCGTAGAGGTGGATTCAATCGTAAAAAAAGAAGATTTGATTGAATATCGAGGAGCAAAAGAATTTAGTCCGAAATACCAAATGAAAGTGGATCGGTTTTTTTTTATTCCCGAAGAGGTGCATATCTTACCCGGATCTTCGTTCATAATGGTCCGGAACAATAGTATCATTGGAGTAGATACACAACTCGCTTTAAATACAAATACAAAAAGCCGAGTAGGTGGATTAGTCCGAGTGGAGAGAAAAAAAAAAAGTATTGAACTTAAAATCTTTTCTGGAGATATTCATTTTCCCGGAGAGACGGATAAGATATCCAGACACAGCGGCATTTTGATACCACCAGGAACGGAAAAGGAAAAAAAAAATTCTAAGGAATCAAAAACAAAATTGAAAAATTGGATCTATGTCCAACGGATCACACCTACCAAAAAAAAGTATTTTGTTTTGGTTCGGCCCGTAGTCACATATGAAATAGCTGATGGGATAAATTTAGCAAAACTTTTCCCGCAGGATCTCTTGCAGGAAAAAGATAATGTCCAACTTAGAGTTGTCAATTATATCCTTTATGGAAATGGAAAGTCAATTCGAGGAATTTATCACACAAATATTCAATTAGTTCGGACTTGCTTAGTCTTGAATTGGGACCAAGAAAAAAAGGGTTCTATAGAAGAGGCTCATGCTTCCTTTGTTGAGGTAAGGGCAAATGATCTGATTCGCGATTTCATAAGAATTGAGTTAGTCAAGTGTACTATTTCATATACCGGAAAAAGGTATCATACGGCGGGTTCGGGATTGATTCCAACTAATGGATTAGGTCGCACCAATATCAATCCTTTTTATTCCAAAACGAGGATTCCATTAGTTACCCAGCATCAAGGAACTATTGGTACGTTATTGAATCGAAATAAGGAATGCCAATCTTTGAGAATTTTGTCATCATTCAATTGTTTTCGAGTTGGTCCATTCAACGGCTCGAAATATAACAATGTGGCAAAAGAATCGAATCCCATAACTCCAATTAGGGATTTGTTGGGCCCCTTAGGTACTATTGTACCTAAAATAATGAACTTTTATTCATCTTACCATTTAATAACTCATAATCAGATCTTGTTAAACAAATATTGGCTATTTGACAATTTTAAACAGACTTTCCAAGTATTTGAAGTACTTAAATACTGTTTAATAGATGAAAATAGGAGGATTTT